ATATTTATAGGATCCATAAAGTAAGGTTTTTTTGTTCTAGACCGTCGGATTCGAGGAAGCAATGATAAATAGATACGAATAGAACAGAAAAAAAAAAGGGGGGGGAGAAATCAAAAAACAAGTAGAGAAAAATTATACAAAGTTCTATACAAGTTACTACCCCCCCTTGGTATTTTTTTAATTGAATTTCGTTTGATTAGACGGAAGTTCCTTAAAAACTTCCGCTTTCTTTAAAAGATTCTGAACAGTTCCTGTGGGTTGAGCACCTTTTTCAAGGAAATATAGAATAGCAGGAACATTTAAATAAGTTTGATTCTTCATTGGATCATAAAACCCCACTTTTCGAAGATCTTTTCCTTCTCTTCGGGATCGAACATCAATTGCAACGATTCGATAGACGGCTCATTGGGATAGATGTAAATGAACAATACCCCCCCTAGAACCGTATAGGAAGTTTTCTCCTCGTACGGCTCGAGAAAAAATGATTTGATTCGAAGTTTTGTCTATGTATGCAATTCTACTAAATTAAATGACAAAAGGGCCTATAAAATCAATTAGACTATGATTTCAGTCTTTTTTTCTTTTTTTTCCTTCCTGAAAATGAAAAAGAAACCATTCGTACTCATAACTCAAGTTGTATAACTCTCAAATAGCTCAAAGGAGAATTGTTAGTGAATTTCATTTATTGAGTGGTCTTTACCCCCTTTTGTTTGTCTCGTTTAAAATTCTATTTGGATTCTTTAGTCCGATCCAGTTATTGAGACTATCGAGACAATTTAAATGGTGTTTCCTTGTTCTTGGATCCTTTATCCTTATTTAAAATCATTGGGTTTAGACATTACTTCGGTGCTTCTTAATCCTTTCAAAATGGCAGCAACATACCCCTTTTTGATTTCTTTCTATCAAAGAATCCTATGGACAGTTGATTCCCCCGTGATACACTTTGAATCGAAAAAGTTTGATCAATTCCAACAAGTTTTGCTTTTGAATTGGAAACTTGCTCGAATTGGATCCTTTCGATTTATCTATTTTCTATATATGGAAGAAGATACATTTACGAAGTTGTTCCAATTGATTGATTGGCATTAACCCTAGATCCTTGCCCCCGAGAAATGAATTAATCCTTTCTACTCGAGCTCCATCGTGGACTATTTACAACCCAACAAAAAACGAAGGGTTCGAGTGTAACAGAACAAACAATGTCGAGCCAAGAGCACCTTCATTCCTCGAGAAATCTAAAATGGTGGATGTAAAAATCCACAACGGATCGTGTCCTTCAAGTCGCACGTTGCTTTCTACCACATCGTTTCAAACGAAGTTTTACCATAACATTCCTCTAATTTGGAACCGGTATGGAATTGATTCAATCATGGAATCATGAATAGTCATTGGTTCAGTTGTACATAGACATCGTAATCTAGACTTTTTCTTCTATATATGATATATGATGGAAGAATTTTTCTGAAAAAGTCTTAGCAGGACAGCATCTTTAAAATACAGAAATTCATTTTAACATACAGAAATAATATTAATATAATATATATAATAGAATAATATATATAATAGAAAGAAATAGAAATATATAAACGAATAACGTTTTGAATCTGCATCTTCAATTGACAAAATTGCAGTTTAAATAATTTAAGGGATCACAAATCTTTTTCACAAAAACCCAAAAATTATTGTCATTGAAATAGAACGATACATACCCTATAAGCTAACCATTTCCTCAGTTTATATGTATTTTGATGTATTTTGTTTAACATGGGGTTGAGTAATATTTCAATAATCGAAGCGAATAAAATAAAAGGGATAGGATAAATCACCCCTGCCTCAATCATTACATAGATTTCCAATTTCTCATTCGAGCCAAACACGAAATACCTAATAAAATGAGATTCGATTCAAAGAAAAGACACTGGCTCCATAACCTATTTCTATAAACCTATTTCTATTTCCATATGATATGGAACTTGATCATTTGCTAATGGGATCCCAACAGACACAGATATTTCAGTTAATACTGATTAACTCCTATTCACCCCCCTACTTCTTTCTATGGTTTCTATGGGAATAACGGAGCAGAAAAAAATGGATATACTCTGGGACGGAAGGATTCGAACCTCCGAATAGCGGGACCAAAACCCGTTGCCTTACCACTTGGCCACGCCCCATTTCAATTTTGAATCTACACTAAGAAAAAATAATATTGGTATTGGTTGTTTGTCAACTCCAGTCCAAATATCTATAGAATAGATTGGTACTAGGATTTTGATACATATAGATATATAATTCAACTTAATTTATTGATCATTACATAGAATTCAATTAAGATATTGTATGAAAGTATGATTTCTTCTATTCTCCTTTGAGAATTGGAGGATTTTTGATTGGGTGGGTTCAAAGAAAAAGAAAGAAGGATTTTTTGTCTACCTTACTTACTTTCTTCCTTTTTCCTTATATCAATATCAAAAACTCAATCAAAATGCAATTATCTCCA